AGAATAAAGCGCCCATAATAAAGAAGTGGACTGTCTTTTTTTGATTCAACACACTTCCACTGGACCCCCCCTAGTGTCGGAGTAGATACTGGTAGTTTCTCTCGAACCATAGTAATATTATTTGATTTGATTCAATTATTTATTTCTCTTGCAAAATGGCATGAAATTTCTTCACATTACATTTCTATACACGTCTTTTTTTCGGAGGTCTACAGCCATTATGTGGCATAGGGGTTACATCCCGCACAACAGTTAATAATATACCACTTCTACGAATAGCCCGTAATGCTGCGTCTCTTCCGAGACCGGGGCCTTTTATCATGACTTCTGCTCGTTGCATACCTTGACCTACTACTGTACGAATAGCATCTGCTGCTGCCGTTTGAGCGGCAAAGGGTGAACCTCTTCTGCTACTCTTGAATCCACAAGTCCCGGCCGAGGACCAGGAAACCACCCGACCCCGTACATCTGTAACCGTGACAATGGTATTATTGAAACCTGCTTGAACATGAATAACCCCCTTTGGTATTCTACGTGCACTCTTACGTGAACCAATACGTACATTCCGACTACGTACATTCCTACGTGAACCGGGTCTCGGTATAGCTTTTGCCATAGTGTATCATCTCATAAATATGAGTCAGAAATATATGGATATATCCATTTTCTGTCAAAACAGGTTCTTTCTACATTGAGCCCTTTAGCGAATCTGATTATCCCTGCCTTTGTTTATGTCTCGGGTTGGAACAAATTACTATAATGCGTCCCCGCCTACGGATTAGGCGGCATTTTTCACAAATTTTACGAACGGAAGCTCTTATTTTCATATTTGTCATTCCTTATCTTAATTCTGAATCTACTTCTTGGTAGAAAATAAGTTTATTGAAATTTTTCATCTCGAGTCGTATTGAATAAAAACCGCCTAATCTTTCGAATCCTTGTTTGGGAGTCGATAAATTATACGTCCTCTGGTTGAATCATAACGACTTACTTCAATTTTGACTTTTTCGCCTGGTAGTATCCGTATACTACTACGCCGGATTTTTCCTGAAACATAACCTAGAATCAGATCTTCATTATCTAATCGAACCCGGAACATGCCGTTGGGAAGCGATTCAGTAATTAAACCTTCATGAATCCATTTTTCTTCTTTCATTCAAAGCCTCCTTGAAATATCAACTAAGAGAGGAGAAAGGATATTAGACAACTCCCCCCCTTTCTTTTTTTTTTAAATAGGAAGGGTTTCGGATCCCGTTTGGATATTAAAAGGATTACCATATATAACACAAAATTTCTCCGCCGATTCCTTCTAGTCGAGCCTCTCGGTCTGTCATTATCCCCCGAGAAGTCGAAAGAATTACAATCCCCATCCCACCTAAAATTCTAGGAATTCGTTGAGAGTTAGAATAGATTCGTAGACCGGGTCGACTGATCCGTTTTAAATTTAAAAAACGTCTATAGGTCCTTTTCCTATTCCTTCTATGTCGCAGGGTTAAAACCAAAAAAGATTTGTTTTTTTCTCGATGTTTTCTTACATTTTCGATAAAACCTTCTCGGAAAAGTATTGTAACGATATTTTCGGTAATATTAGTAGATCCTATGCGAACAACTCTTTTTCTATCCATATCAGCATTTCGTATAGAGGTTAGTATCTCAGCAATAGTGTCTCTACCCATGATGAACTAAAATGATTGGTGCCTCAAAATTGGATATAATCAACATGTTTTTCTTTTTTATTGGTTTATGAATATGAATTTTTCAAGGTATATGCGTGAGATACAATCTACGAATTAATCTAGTTCTTAATCTATTTCTTTCAAATACCCCAAAGATATCATGATTACATTTTATTTTATAATACCTCTGGAGCTAATGAAACTATTTTAGTAAAATTGAATTGTCTCAATTCCCGGGGGATTGCACCAAAAATTCGAGTTCCTTTTGGATTTCCTTCTTGATCAATCACAACTGCAGCATTGTCATCATATCGTATTATCATACCGCTGTCACGTTTAAGTTCTTTACAGGTACGAACAATTACAGCTCGGACGACTTCTGATTTTTCTAGGGGCATGTTTGGTACTGCTTCTTTGATCACAGCAACAATAACGTCACCAATATGAGCATATCGACGATTACTAGCTCCTATGATTCGAATACACATCAATTCTCGAGCCCCGCTGTTATCCGCTACATTTAAATGGGTCTGAGGTTGAATCATATCAATTGTTTAGTCTATTCTTCCAATGCAAAGGATGAAAAAAGTAAAAGAAATATTCTTTGTCCAAAAAAAGAAACCTGCGGTTTTGTTTCATCCCCAAGACTCATTTTTGTCAGTTCTACATTTTTATCCCGAAATAATAAATTGAGTTCGTATAGGCATTTTGGATGCTGCTATTAAAATAGCCCTTCTAGCTACATTTTCGCTTACTCCACCCATTTCATATAGTATTCGTCCCGGTTTAACAACAGCTACCCAATATTCAGGGGATCCTTTCCC